CGATCTATTTTATTTGATTGATGGATCCAATATTATAATGAATTAAAAAAGAGAGTTAATGAATTAAAAAAGAGAGTGTTCTTATTCGAACCGCCTTGTGATCTTCAACCAATTATGTGCTTCAATATAATTACCTGGAGTAAGCGCTATAGCTTGTTTCCAATATTCAGCAGCTTGATCGGACCAAGCCTCCGCAATTTCAGAATCTCCCTGTCGAATGGCCTGTTCTCCCCGGCCGGAATAGGTGGGTCAATTCCTTCCCTTAGAACCGTACTTGAGAGTTTCCTACCTCATACGGCTCAGCAATCAATTCTTTTGGTGTCCCATCTTAATCTACCATATCTAACTGAATAAGATTTCTCGTAAATCTATCCCATTTTTTTTTTTCTCGGGTTAACCAGAAGAGGTTAATTACATGAGTTTCAAACTCTAATTTTGATCAATAATCAGTTTTCTCTTTTCTCCCACCTTCAGAAGAACATAGGTATCTACCCCTATCGTTAGAATTTTCTGAAAGGTAACTATCTCGGTTTCATATAGAAATTTATATAGAATCTTTGAAAAGGACTTTCCTCCAGAAGAAAGAAAGGACTTACTATCTTTGGGATCTGATGCTACACCGCTGCTCAATACCTTAGTAGATCGACTCTATTACATAAGTTGATTCCTAACTTTTATCTCATATCATGACATAAGTAAGCAGTTCTTATTGTATCGGCTCCCAAACCTCGCTAATTGATCTTTACGGTGCTTCCTCCATCAATTAGATCCTTTATCCATAGAATCTAGTATATAGGCCATACCTATTTCTTCATATTTCGGCTCGTATGAAGTCTCTTTCTTTGCTACAGCTGATAAAAATCGTTGCTTTGGACGATGCATATGTAGAAAGCCTATTTTGTTTCTAGTATTTACTAGAAGATTTGATCTTTCTTTCCTTCTTTCTATAGTGGAGATAGTCGCACGTAATGACAGATCACAGCCATATTATTAAAAGCTTGTGGTAAGAATGGGTTTCGTTCGAGTGCCCGGAAATAATATTCCAAAGCCTTCGTATGTTCTCCGTTGCTTGTGTGGATAAGGCCTATGTTATAGAGTATATAACTTCGATCATAGGGATCAATTTCTGGTCGCGTAGCTTCATAATAATTTTGTAAAGCTTCCGCATAATTTCCTTCGGATTGAGCCGACATCCGTTACGGTCGTTCATTCTATTCAAAGAATCTCCGTTCCAGAACCGTACGTGAGATTTTCATCTCATACGGCTCCTCCCTTCTGTGCATAGTAATAAGGGAAATAATCCATGGAATCAAAAAAGATTGAAATATTTTTATTATGAACTGACAGGGGCTGGTGTTTTTACAAGAAATCTCTAGCCATCCTTCCTGCAAGAGGTCTGTCTTTTCTTAACACCAAGCGTGTTGGTGCTAGATAGAAATGGTAACTCCAACAATTTCTTTGTCCTCAACGCCCTCTATTTCCAGGAATTAGTCACTTCAACGATCTTCGATGGTTATACGGGTATCCAAAGTACGAACGAGATGGATGTTTGTTGTCCCAACCATTCTTGTTAGTCCCGATCCCGATAAGGAAAAGGAGTAATTTATAACAAAGTTTTCGTGTTGTTGATTCCTAGGTGTAGTGCTTCTTCCCCTATGCGGCCTATTGGTACTAGTGAAGTAGTATTGACCTGCAATACAGAACCTATAGGTTAACCTTTCGCTCAATACTAGAATCGACAATTGAAGCATCTGAGGCTGCATCAATCGGGGATACACGACAGAAGGAATTGTTCTATCTCCAAACTAACTTCACCTTCATCAAGCGTAGGTTTATTTCAAGAATCTTTTTTCTTTGTATCCCGAATCATGTCTCTTTCTCATAAGACTGAGGGCGGTAAATAAATAAAAAAAAAAAGAATCAAATCGCACCATCTCTGTAATAGGTAAATGCCTCCTTTTCTCCTGAAGTTGTCGGAATTATTCGTAATAAGATATTGGCTACAATTGAAGAGGTCTTATCAATAAAATTTCCATTTATCCGAGATCTAGGCATAGTTAACAGTCCATTCGATAATTCTTCTCATTCCCCCTCGAGGGAAAATGATCCCACAAACAAAGGAATCGTACAGTACGAAATCACATAAAAACAAACAGACTCATTCTAAAAAAAAAGGATGTGGACCTTCCACTCAAATTGTCCCTTTTGGACAGGGATAGATAGGAAATATTTGAATCCGATTGGATTTCATTCAAATTGAGTAGTATACCAATTATTACTATTTTATCTAAGTTGAGGAATCAAGGAATTTTTCCTACGGATTCTGAGAACTCGAGAAGTTTTTTTTTATCCCTCGAGCCTACGGAAGATCTTTCTTTGACGAAAAGTTTTCTATTTAGAATTTAATTGATCGGTCGTACCTGTATTGCAATAATATGAATGACTCGCTATTCACTCGGTTTCTGGGTCATAATCATAAGATTATGTAGGAGAGATGGCC